TACGACCATTAACTAAAATATGTCTGTGGTTAACTAATTGACGGGCTGCGGGAATAGTCGAAGCCATACCCAATCGAAAAAGAATGTTATCCAAACGCATTTCAAGTAATTGTAGTAAAACTTGACCTGTCGAGCCCTTGGCTTTTCTGGCGATACGAACATATTTAAGTAATTGTCGTTCTGTAAGACCATAATGAAAACGCAATTTTTGTTTTTCTTCTAGACGAATACGATATTGAGATTTTTTACCGGAACGCGATTGGTTTCTAAGATCACTCCCGGGTCTAGGCCTTTTATTAGTTAATCCTGGTAAAGCCCCCAGCCGGCGTATTTTTTTGAAACGAGGTCCTCGATAACGTGACATAAAGACTCCTAAATTTATAATAAATGGAATTCTTATTTATATTGATTTTCTATTTTTAAAATATTCAAAAAATTATATATATTTTATAAAATAACAACCCTAAACTAAAACTGAACTAAATGAAGCGAAGTTTACTGAAGTAGTGTACTATAAAGAAAAGAAGAATGAGATGAATTGGATAAATATCGAAGCCCTTTCTATTATATAGAAAAAAGATCTTTTTCCTGACATAATAAATTCGAAATTCAGAACTTTTGAAAAAAAAAAAAGGGGGGGGGAATACTTTTTCAATATTCTTTGATTTCAAAGTCTCAATCATGGAAAATTTGGAATAAAAAATGGGAAAAGCCGGCTATCGGAATCGAACCGATGACCATCGCATTACAAATGCGATGCTCTAACCTCTGAGCTAAGCGGGCCTACATAACAGAAATTTTTTATAGATATAGATAGGAATCCTAAAAATCTTAGTTATTCATAATCTATACTATATGAATCTAGAAAAGAATAGCTAATTTCAAATAAGGATTAAGATAATATATAATATATTATATTATATAACATAAGAATTCATATATTATTATCTAATTTCTATTTCTTTATCAGAATTCTAATTAGATAGTGATAGTCAAATTTTCTTTTTCATTTTTGAATCCAAATGTCATTTGAAATTCTTTTTCTTACACTTCTGTGTTTTGATTTAGATTTCTATTTAATTTATTTCGAGTCGAATAATTTCAGTTTAATAGAATTTGAACTTATAACTAATGAGACATTCGTAAAGGTGTAAGTTCAAACAAAAAAAAGAATCGACCGTTCAAGTATTCTAAATTGCAGGGGGAAAATGACAGGAAGAGAAAGATATATACATATATATGTGGTATATATCCATATATATTGAATTGCGGGTCCATAAATGATAAAATCATATTTGATTGGACCAACATAGGAGTCTCCTATAAAAAAAAGATAGGTAAGAAATCAAAGAAAAAAGACGCTTTTTCGAGATAGGAATCCGTATCTAATGAATTCGGCGGTTCCAGTAGAAATGAAAGAAAAGAGGAAGGACACCACAATGAGATCCTAATCTCAAAAAGGGGGATATGGCGAAATTGGTAGACGCTACGGACTTAATTGGATTGAGCCTTGGTATGGAAACCTACTAAGTGACAACTTTCAAATTCAGAGAAACCCTGGAATTAATAAAAATGGGCAATCCTGAGCCAAATCCGGTTTTCCGAAAAAAAAACAAAAGTTGAAAAAGAAAAAAGGATAGGTGCAGAGACTCAATGGAAGCTGTTCTAACAAATGGAGTTGACTGCTTTGGTCGACGAATCTTTCTCATAAAGTGTGAAAGTATATACATTTGTATTGAATACTTTATCAAATGAAATGATTAATGACTACCAAAATAATTTTTATGAAAAAAAAAGAAGAGTTGGTGTTAATCGATTCCACATAGAAGAAAGAGTCGAGTATTCATTGATCAAATTATTCACTCCACAGTCCGATAGATCTTTTGAAGAATTGATTAATCGGACGAGAATAAAGATAGAGTCCCGTTCTACATGTCAATACCGGCAACAATGAAATTTTTAGTAAGAGGAAAATCCGTCGACTTTAAAAATCGTGAGGGTTCAAGTCCCTCTATCCCCAAAAGCCTATTTGACATCCCAACGATTTCTCCTATATCTATTTTCGTCAGTGGTTCCAAATTCCTCACCTTTCTCATTCACTCTATTCTTTTACAAATAAATGGATCTGGCCGGAAACGCCTTTCATCTTACACAAGTCTTGTATGATACACATACAAATGACCATCTTTGAACAAGGAATGAATCGCCTTTTGAATTTGAATGATTCACAATGGATATCATTTCTCAGACTGAAACTTACAAAGTCGTCTTATTGAAGATCCAAGAAATTACAGTACCCGGATGGATAAAATTTGGTAATCTTCTTTCATACTTTTAATTGACATAAACCCCAGTCATCTAATAAAATAAGGATGATACATTGGGAATGGTCGGGATAGCTCAGCTGGTAGAGCAGAGGACTGAAAATCCTCGTGTCACCAGTTCAAATCTGGTTCCTGGCACATAATTCATTTGTACGAGCTTCTTCTATAAATTGAAA